ACTGCTACAAGATCAACAATTCCATAAGCTTGGGCTTCTGTTGCTGACATAAAAACATCTCTTTCCATGTCTTCAGATACAACCCATAAGGGTTTGCCCGTTCTTTGTACATAAACCTTTGTGAGGGTTTCGCGTAGTTTCAGCAGTTCTTCCGCTTCCAGGACAAATTCTCCCGTTTGTGCCTCATAAAAAGAACTAGCAGGTTGATGGATCATTACCCTGATGATATAACAGTTCTCTATCTCGCGTGATGAAACGAAGAGAAAAGAAAGAAAGATAAAGAATAATAGGAAAAAAAAAGATAGAATTGAACAACCGTACGGGCATTATCTTTTGTGCATTGCATACGGCTCTACAATAAAATTGACCCTTACCTTCCATTGAAGAAAGAGAAATGAAGAAAGAGAAAAATAGAATCTATCAGACCCAGATGGATAAATGATCAAATTGCCACCCTTCCTTTCAGAGGAGTTAAAAAATACTATGATGGCTCCGTTGCTTTCTATTTTGAAATTGATTCTTTTTTTTGTCTTTGATTCAGCAATCCCAAAGTTTCTTTTTGATCCAATCAAATAAGGAAAAATCTTGTTTTTTTTTCGCCCTCTTTTTTTATAACATAAATATTGTTAAGAGTCCTTCGATGTGAAAACAAAAAAGTTTGTGACGCTGAACTGGACTCCCGATAGATAAGAGAAATCGGAAATACCTTTTATCTCATACTACTCTCTCGATACATAATCGAATCTTTTGAAAAAAAAAAACAAGACAAAAATTTTGCATATCGAATTCGAAGTGCCATGCTATTATTACTTAATATTCATATGGCGAAGGCATAGTCTTCTTTTTTCTCTCAAATAAAAAAAACCTCATTGGCGCCAAGCGTGAGGGAATGCTAGACGTTTGGTAATTTCTCCTCCAACCAAGATAAAAGATCCCATTGATGCGGCTAATCCCATGCATATTGTATGGACATCTGGTCGCACAAATTGCATAGTATCGTAAACAGCTACTCCAGGTATTACCCATCCGCCAGGAGAGTTTATAAACAAATACAGATCTTTGGTATCATCCTCGATACTGAGATATACCATAAGACCAATAAGTTGATTCGAGAGCTCGCTATCAACTTCTTGGCCTAAAAAAAGTAATCTTTCTCGATAAAGTCGGTTGATTAGGGTAAAATTGTATCCCTTAGGAACCGTACATGCACCTTTTGACGCATACGGTTCAAAAAATAATTGCGAAAAAAAAAGAATCAATGTATAGATTCAAGTCCTCTTTCTTTGTTCCTATTCTTTTTTCATAGCAGGTTTTTTCTGACTTCTAATGAAAGGACTTTTTCTTCGATTTTTCAATAAAGACAAATTTGAACTTCTTTCTTCCTTATAATAGAAAAAAAGTCACTAAACTTATCGAATTAACTTCTCATTGATGTATTGTTTCATCGAGATTCAATCCAAATCACGATGGTATTTTCTTGTTCCTGAATGGGTCTCTTTCATCTTTTTAGGTTTATGCTCTACTCCGGGTAAAGATCCGCCCGATTTTGATTTGCACATATAGGACAAATCTTCCCATTACCATTTCTTTTTGTTATGACTTTCTTTTTTTTTTCAATTCATTTCATACCTTTCACCAAGTATTTAGTTTGAGATTCCCTCGCTTGACAAATAGGATCTCTTTACAAATACCAAACAGGAATCATTTATGATACAAGTAGTAATCATAGATATATTACCAATTGGGTTTTTTCTAAACGGAGCCTGGATACTTCATTTTTTAGTCCAACCAAGCCAACCATAAATTATTCTAATTGATAATAGTAATGTGAATCCCCCCAAACAATGGATCTAATTGCGCTTCACGCTCCAAATTTTTGATGATTCAATTTATCTTTCTTGGGCGAAACAGAGGATATCTCGATCGGGGGAGAGAACGGGGAAATCCCATATGACCCAATATATCTGACAAGTCGCACTATACGTCAACCCAAGCTGCATCTTCCTCTCCAGGACTTCGGAAAGGTACTTTTGGAACACCAATAGGCATTAATTGAAAGAAAAAAGAACTAAGTACTATATTTTACTTTGATGTGGAAACGTAACAACATTATTTTATTGTCTTTATAATATTGGTTTTATCGTATTTATTTTATCCATAGATTAGAAAAATTCATAAAGAAAGACAAAAGAAGAAATAAAGGAAAATTTTGACGAATAGGGCCTTCTAATGAGGAATAAGGAAGGACACATTTACTGATAGAAAATGGTATCAACCACCCATTGCGTATTGGTACTTATCGGGTATAGAATAAATCTGCTTCTCTTTGTTCCTACGAATAGAATTGTTTCATTATTACCAATAGAATAGAACAAATAGTAACCCTTGTTCAGTGGATTATTTCAGAACAAGGGGAGTCCATAGAATAGTCATAGTATAGCTTTTCCAATGCAATAAAGTTACGTAGTGTCTATTTATCTTTGATAAAGAGGTATTTTCC